AGGTTCCAGAAGATGTTAATGGTAAGCAAGAAGATTGTTTACGAAGAAACAACAAGAAAAATTCATATTCTGATACATAAGAGTTATATAAGAATCGAAATAGTCTTTTATTTTCTTTTTTCAAAAGAAAAATCGATTTCATTGAAGTAATAAGACTATTCCAATTCGAATAGTAGTTGAGAAAGAATCGCAATAAATGCAAAGATGGAACATCTTGGATCCGGTATTGAAGGAGTTGAACCAAAATTTCCAAATGGATAGGATAGGGTATTTCTATATGTGATAGATAATGTAAATGCAAAAATTTGTCTTCTAAAAAGGGAAATATTGAATGAATAGATCGTAAATTCTGAAACTTTGGTGTTTCTTTTTCTTTCGGACAAGATAATTCTCGTAGCGAGAATGGGATTTCTACAACGATCGCAAACCCCTCAGATAGAATCTGAGAATAAAACTCAGAATAAAAAAAATTGTTGTAATCCAACAATCGATCTTGGGTAGGATGATTAACCGAGTTAATCCAAAAATTCTGCTGATACATTCGAATAATTAAACGTTTCACAAGTAGTGAACTAAATTTCTTGTTATTACAACTAACAATTTCCACAGGCTCGGAATCATTTAATCCATAATCATGGGCAAATGCATAAATATACTCCTGAAAGAGAAGTGGGTAGACGAAGTATTGTTGACGAGATTTCTGTTTTTCTGAATACCCTTCGAATTTTTCCATTTGTATTTCTACTTGAATCAGAAAGAGGAAGCATTTCTCGGTTTATCAAATGATGATACATAGTGCAATATGGTCAGAACAGGGTGTTGCATTTTTTAATACAAACCCTGGAAAGAAAGGGAGTCTAATCCACAGATCTTTTCCTTTTCTATCCAATTAGTTTATGTTTGTTCTAATTACAAAAGAGAACAAATCTTTTATTTTTACAGGCCAATTGCTCTTTTGACTTTGGAATACAGTCTCTTTATCAATATAAAGCTTCTTTTACACATTCAATCCATAACATCCCTTTTCAATCCATAATCAAGAATAATTAGGATTTCTAAAAAAACAAAGAAAAAATCAAGGGTCCGCTCATAGGAAAACCCAACCTTTCCCCGCATCAGGCACTAATCTATTTTTAACGTCTAATTAGATCGGGGAATCATTTCAATTAAGAAGTTAAGCTCGTTGCTTTTTATTTTACCAGAATTGGAGCCAGACTCTATCCATTTATTCACTAGACCCAGAAAATCGGAATTTTTTTATTCCATTCCAAAAATCAAAAATAAGAATTTGATTTTATTACGACATGCTATTTTTTCCATTCATTACCCTTGAGGATCAGTCGTGGTCTTCTAGACTCTACCAAGAGTCTGAACGAATTTGTTGCTTCATCCAAATGTGTAAAAGATCATAGTCGCACTTAAAAGCCGAGTACTCTACCATTGAGTTAGCAACCCAGATAAAATAGGATCTTAGATACGATCGAAACCCAAAAATCAATGGAATTACACCGCACGCTCCTGTCAAAACATTGAACTAGCAAGACATCAAAAGAAAGATTTTATCCCCCATTAAAAACACTCAAATGCCAAAATGAACAGGTCCGGTTAAATTTCACTAAGGTTAAAAAAAGAGCGGCTTCAATCACGATGGCAAAATTGTCATTTTTTTAGCAATTTCTATTTAAAGAAATCAAAAAATCTTGTATGAGAGTACATGCAAGAGGGACAACCCTATCATTTGAGCGAAGTGTAGGCAGAAAAACCTAATATGGAGTGAGGATAAAGAGACCTATCTATCTACAAATTCTATTTGTTCAATAGACCTTTGTCAATGGAAATACAATGGTAAGAAAACAAATTAGATATAAAAAGTAAATAAAATAAGGGCTTATGTTGGATTGGCACGACATAAATCCAGTCAAAAATAGGACTAAGAAAGAGGCAAATTGTGTCTAAATAATTAGACAACGAGGGATACTAGTGATCCCTCTCCTACTTTTTTATTCATTTAGTTCTTCAATTAACTCAAAGTTCCTTCTTTTTCTTTAAAGAATTCTGCCTTCCTTAAAATATCATAAACAGTTCTTGTAGGTTGAGCACCCTTTTCAAGGAAATAGAGAATAGCTGGAACATTTAAACAAGTTTGATTCTTTATCGGATCATAAAAACCCACTTTTCGAAGATCTCTTCCTTCTCTTCGAGATCGAACATCAATTGCAACGATTCGATAGACAGCTTATTGGGATAGATGTAGCTAAACAATGCCCCCCCTAGAAACGTATAGGAGGTTTTCTCCTCATACGGCTCGAGAAAATGATTCGAATTTCTGTCTATAATACAAGTAGATAGAAATTCGACTATGACTTGCATTAATTTCCTTACAGAAAAAACAAATTTCATTTATACTCATGACTCAAGTTGGCTAATTTTGACTGACAGACTTAAAAGGAAAAATCCTTCGAAATTTTTTGAGTCGTCTCTAAACTCTTTTCTTTGTCTCATCTCGAACGAATTTACTTTTATTCCTTATTCTGATCCAATTCAATTGTTGAGACAATTTTATTGTTGAGACAGTTGAAAATCGCGTTTACTTGTTCCGGAATTCTTTATCTTTGATTTGTGAAATCCTTGGGTTTAGACATTACTTCGGGAATTCCTATTCTTTTTTCTTTCAAAAGAGTAGCAACATACCCTTTTTTTCTTATTTCCTTCGATAAAGCATTTCCCTCTTCTATAGAAATCGAATATGAGCGATTGATTTTGATAGACTTTTAATTGAAAGAGTTTTTCCAATTTTCCAAAATTGGACTTTCTTCTTATTTTAACCTTTCGACTTCTATATTAAGGATAGACTGACAAAGTTGGCCTAATTTATTAGTTTTCACTAACCCTAGATTCTTTCCCTTGATAAAAAATCAATTCTGTCCTCTCGAGCTCCATCGTGTACTATTTACTTACAAACAACCCAGCGCAAATTTGGTTCGGGACGAATAGAACAGACTATGTCGAGCCAAGAGCATTTTCATTACTATGAAAAATGATGGATAGCAAAATCCACAATCGATCATGTCCTTCAAGTCGCACGTTGCTTTCTACCACATCGTTTTAAACGAAGTTTCACCATAACAAACATTCCTCAAATTTCATTGCAAAGTGGTATAGGGAATTGATCCAATATGGATGGGATCATGAATAGTCATTGGTTTAGTTTAGTTTTTTGTATACTAATTCAAACTTGCTATCTATGGAAAAATATGGATAAAAGAAATAAGTATTTATCGGGGAAGACTCCGCAAAGATCCAATTTATTTAAACCCATATTCTATCATATGAAGGAAACATAGTTCGAAAAAGACGAATAAACAAGTTTGCTTAAGACTTATTTATTATTGAATTTCCATTCTCAACAGAGGACTCGAGATGGTCAATCCTGAAATGAGAAGAGAAGGATCGATTCTTCTCCAACAAATAAACTATCAACCTCAAAAAAAAATTTAATTAATTTAATTACTATATTAGAATTAGATTAGCAATATATTTTTCCGTAACAAAAACAATTAACTATTAACTAAATAAACTATTCCAATGAAAAGATTGAAAGTTTTTTGGTAGTTATAGAATTCTCGTACTTCTTCGACTCGAATACCAAAAGAAAGAAAAAAATGAAGTAAAAAAAACACATTTCGTGTAAAGTAAAATTAAGGTCTTTGCTTTTACTTATAGCATTCTTTCTTTTACCTAAAAGAAGCAACTCCAAATCAAAAATTAGGAGAAGTATGATTTTTGGAATCCATTCTATCCAACGAACAGTTCTTACCTTATCCTTACCAGAATGGATCATTCTGGATATTTAAAGAATCACAGATCGAGATCGTTTTCGCTTAACCAAAGAAGGACCCTTTTTGCTAATAATATAATACAACAAAAATCTATCTCTATCATAAAGGGATAGGTCTCATTTTTTATACAGTGTTTTACGTATAGACCAAATTTTTCATGAAAATAAAGATATTCAATTTGACTGGACTTGACACTTGATTATGTTTTCTGAGAAAGAAAATGAATGCTTAGAAATGCATCTAATCTAAGAGTTCATAAGAGATAATTATTCTCTCTAATAAACTTTCTTTTGTCTCGTGCGGGGTACAATACGATTTCATCTTTCGTTTCATCAGAAAAATCTGGGACGGAAGGATTCGAACCTCCGAGTAACGGGACCAAAACCCGCTGCCTTACCACTTGGCCACGCCCCATTTCGGGTTTTATCCGACACTAATAAACACTAGTATGTTTATTTGTTTTGTTATTCGTCAATCCCACTTCAATTACATAAAAAATGAGGGATACTCTCTTGCTAGGATTCTAGACATGCGGATAATATAGAATCCAAAAAATGCATTGATCATTACATGGAATTCTATTAAGATATTATATGAAAGTCGAATTTCTTCCATTCTCATTTGAGAGTGCGAATACAAGGAGGTATTTTGCGTTTGGGAAAGTCCGAAGAAAAAAGGATTTTGAATCCGCCTTTTCCTTTTTCCCTTAGAAAAATAACTCAATCAAAATCCAATTATCTACTCTACAAGAACGAAATGCTTGTTATGCCTAATATACTTAGTTTAACCTGTATCTGTTTTAATTCTGTTCTTTATCCGACTAGTTTTTTCTTCGCCAAATTGCCCGAAGCTTATGCCATTTTCAACCCAATCGTGGATGTTATGCCTGTCATACCTGTACTCTTTTTTCTATTAGCCTTTGTTTGGCAAGCTGCTGTAAGTTTTCGATGAAATCTTTACTACTCTGTCTGCCAAATTGAATGATGTATTCATTCCAAAAAAATTCTAAAAATGGATAAAAGCCGAGAAGTCTTATCTTATATTATGAACCTTCGATTCTAAAATTCAAATTCTTCTACATTGAATGTATAGCTGCAGCAATAAATTTGGATCAGCCTTTCTACCCCCTGCACCTACGTTGAGCAGGTACCTTTAGGTACCCACACAATACCTAACCTAATTTTTGATATTGATAAGAGTGCTTATTAGAAATCAATTCTTGAAAAAAATTGCAAGAATTGATTTTTGCATTTTTAGGTGTCAAAATAAACAAAACCCATCCTAATGGATCTGTGTGGTAAGGAAAAACGGGTAATCTATTCCTTAAAAAAAAAATCTTGGAGATTATGTAATGCTTACTCTCAAACTTTTTGTTTATACAGTAGTGATATTCTTTGTTTCCCTCTTTATCTTTGGATTCTTATCTAATGACCCAGGACGTAATCCTGGGCGTGAGGAGTAAAAATCCAATTTTTTTTTGAATTTTTTCTTACAAATTGGATTTGTTTCGTACATTTATCTATGAGAAAATCCGGGGGTCAGAATTCCTTCCAATTCGAAAGTCCCAAATGATCCGAGGGGGCGGAAAGAGAGGGATTCGAACCCTCGGTACAAAAAAATTGTACAACGGATTAGCAATCCGCCGCTTTAGTCCACTCAGCCATCTCTCCCCGTTCCAAATCGAAAGGTTTCCGTAATATGACAGAGGCAAGAAATAACGATTGCAAAAAATCCTTCCTTTTTCTTTCAAAAGCCCATAAAAATTATATTGCCAATTCCATTTTAGTTATATTCTTTTTTCTTAATGTTAATAAAAAAAAGAAGAAAATTCTTGTTTTTTCTTTCTAAAATTCGATATTGGCTGAGAAACAATCAGATAGATTTTCTCTTCAGCGGGCATTTCCATATAGGACTTGTTATAATAAAACAAGCAGGTTATATAAAAAATAAAAAACTCTTTTTTGATTATTTATCAACAAAGCAAAAAGGATTCTTATCAAACCCACCATAAAATCAAACCCACCCTAAAATTGGAAAGAAATATAAAGTAAGTAGACCTGACTCCTTGAATGATGCCTCTATTCGCTATTCTGATATATAAATTCGATGTAGATGAAATTGTATAAGCGGATTTTTTGTATTTCCTTAGACTTAGACCGCGCAAGGCAAGAATTTTTCGCTATTTACGATTTCATATTCTTGTTACTAGATGTTCTATAGGAATAAGAAAAAATCGCAACTCCTTTCCGCTACACATAAAAATTTATTTCGAAAGTCAATTTTTTTTTTTCAATATCTTTCCTTTTTTTTCAGAATCCTATTTTTGTTCTTCCACCCATGCAATAGAGAGCGAGTGGGAAAAGAGGGGTTACTTTTATTTTCATTTTTCCCTTAAAGGATAGGCTTTGAAATAGGAGTCATGGAATAATGCTGAATTCAAATGTTTATTTCTATAGTATAAGAAAAACTAATCGAATCAAATTCATGGATTTACCACGACCTCGGTTGTGACCCCATAGATAAAAATGCAAAATTTCTATCTTCGAGACCATTGAAAAAGGGCATTGAACGAGAAAGAAATCGTCCACAGATAATTAAACTATCGTATGCCTTGGAAGTGATATGAGGTGCTCGGAAATGGTTGAAGTAATTGAATAGGAGGATCACTATGACTATAGCCCTTGGTAGAGTTACTAAAGAAGAAAATGATCTATTTGATATTATGGACGACTGGTTACGAAGGGACCGTTTCGTTTTTGTAGGATGGTCCGGCCTATTGCTCTTTCCTTGTGCTTATTTCGCTTTAGGGGGTTGGTTTACAGGGACAACTTTTGTAACTTCTTGGTATACCCATGGATTGGCTAGTTCCTATTTGGAAGGTTGTAATTTCTTAACCGCGGCAGTTTCCACCCCTGCCAATAGTTTAGCACACTCTTTGTTGCTACTATGGGGCCCGGAAGCGCAAGGGGATTTTACTCGTTGGTGTCAATTAGGGGGTCTGTGGACTTTTGTCGCTCTCCATGGGGCTTTTGCACTAATAGGTTTCATGTTACGTCAATTTGAACTTGCTCGGTCTGTTCAATTGCGACCTTATAATGCAATTTCATTCTCTGCTCCAATCGCTGTTTTTGTTTCCGTATTCCTTATTTATCCACTGGGGCAATCTGGTTGGTTCTTTGCGCCGAGTTTTGGCGTAGCAGCGATATTTCGATTCATCCTCTTTTTCCAAGGATTTCATAATTGGACGTTGAACCCATTTCATATGATGGGAGTTGCCGGAGTATTAGGCGCGGCTCTGCTATGCGCTATTCATGGGGCGACCGTAGAAAACACTCTATTCGAGGATGGTGATGGTGCAAATACCTTCCGCGCTTTTAACCCAACTCAAGCTGAAGAAACTTATTCAATGGTCACTGCTAACCGCTTTTGGTCCCAAATCTTTGGTGTTGCTTTTTCCAATAAACGTTGGTTACATTTCTTTATGCTATTTGTACCCGTCACCGGTTTATGGATGAGTGCTATTGGCGTAGTCGGCCTGGCTCTGAACCTACGTGCCTATGACTTCGTTTCCCAGGAAATCCGTGCAGCGGAAGATCCTGAATTTGAGACTTTCTACACCAAAAATATTCTTTTAAACGAGGGTATTCGTGCGTGGATGGCA